ATATATTTATATTAAAAATTTCGGAATATTAAAAAAATCTATATATACGAAAATTTAAAGTTAAATATAAATAAAAATATTTATATCTATATTTTAGAGATTAAAAAATAATATTTATATTTATATTTTAGAGATTAAAAAATAATATTTATATTAAAAATTTCGGAATATTAAAAAAATCTATATATACGAAAATTTAAAGTTAAATATAAATAAAAATATTTATATCTATATTTTAAAGATTAAAAAATAATATTTATATTAAAAATTTATTGAATTTTTAATTAAAAAACTTATTTATTGTTGAAATTATAAAGTTAATTCTAGCTTTGATATTTATTTTAAATTTATTGAATATATAAATTATTGTAAAATTTTAATTAAATTTTAAAAATTATTATTATTTTTTATAATACATTAATTTAAAAATTTAAGAAATTAAGATTTAGTAATATTTTTAATTATTGATAAATTTAGTGCCAGCAATCGCGGTTATACTAATAATAATATAATTATATATTTGTAAAATTAATATGAAATTTAATTTTTAAATAATAATCTTTTATTTTTAAGTAAAATTTAAATAATTAGAAATTTTTAAAATATTAAAATTTTATGAAGTTTGTAAAATAAATAAATAAACTAGGATTAGATACCCTATTATTTTATTAAAAAATAATTTATAAAGTAGTATAAGATAAATTCTTCAAACTTAAAGAATATGGCAGTATTTTAATCTAATTAGAGGAACCTGTTTATTAATTGATAATCCACGATTAATTTTACTTAATTTATTAAATTTATATATTATTGTAATATAAATATTTTTTAAAAATTTTTAATATTTTAAAATTTAAAATTAAAATTATTTCAAATCAAAATGTAGTTTATAATTAAGAATCAAATGGGTTATAAAAAATAAATTTTTGAATTTATTTTAATAATTTGAAATAATGAAATTAGATTTAATAGTAATTTAAATAAATTTATTTAAATGATTAAGTTCTAAAATATGTACATATTGCCCGTCATTTTCATTTTAAATTGAAACAAGTCGTAACATAGTAAATGTACTGGAAAGTGTATTTAGAAAGATCAAATTAAATCTTTATAGTAAAGTAATTCATTTACATTGAAAATTTAATGTGCAAATCATTTTAATTTGAAATATAAAATTTTTGTAGAAATAATTAGTTATTTAATAATATATAAAATAATAATATTTTGTTAAATTTTTAGTAATTTGTAATAAAAAAAATTATAATTAAATTTAGTATAGTGATAGAAATTTGAAATATTTGAAAATTATATTATTTTTAAGTAAATTTAATTTATTGTATCTTGTGTATCAGAGAATATTAAATAAAAATTTTTTAAATAAAATTTTTTCGAAATCTAAAGAAATAAATTTTTTTATTAGTTATTGTATCATTAATATTAATTAAGAAAATTTGGAAATGAAATGTTAATCGTTTTAGATGATATCTAATTTTTAAAGAAATAAATTTAATTTAGATATTTATAAAAAATTTAATATTTATATATTAAAATTTTATTTTAAATATTTATATTATTAGGGATAAGCTTAATAATAAAATTTTAAATTAATAAAAAAAATTTTAAAATTAATAAAAATAAAATTATTTATTAATTATATATTATTATAAAAAATTTTAAAACTTTTAAAAATTTTAAATTTATAAATTAAAAAAAATTATTTAAATATTTATTTTAATAAATTAAATAAAATAATAATGATTATTATTAGTATATTAATATTAAATTTATAAAATATAAATTTAAAGTTTAATTTAATTTAAGAACTCGGCAAAAATTTATATTCGCATGTTTAACAAAAACATGTCTTTTTGATTAATAATTTAAAGTCTAATCTGCCCCCTGAAATTTTTAAAGGGCTGCGGGATAACTGTACAAAGGTAGCATAATAAATTGATTTATAATTAAAATCTAGAATGAATGATTGGACGAAATATAAACTGTTTTAATTAAATTTAAATAAAATTTAATTTTTTAGTTAAAAAGCTAAAATTTTATTAAAAGACGAGAAGACCCTATAAATTTTTATAATTAATAAATTTAATTTATATTTAAATTTTATTTTTAATTAAATTTATTAATTATTTTATTGGGGCGATAAAAAAATTTAAGAAACTTTTTATTATTAATTTCTTTGATTAAAGATTTTCAAAAAATGATCTATTTATAATAATTAAAAGATAAAATACTTTAGGGATAACAGCGTAATTTTAATTTTAAGTTCACATTAAAATTAAAGATTGCGACCTCGATGTTGGATTAAAATTTAATTTAAATGTAGAAGTTTAAATGTTAAGTCTGTTCGACTTTTAAAATTTTACATGATCTGAGTTCAGACCGGTGTGAGCCAGGTCGGTTTCTATCTTTAATTTAATTTAATTTTTTAGTACGAAAGGATTTTTAATTAAAAATAATTTTTTTAAAAATTGATTAAAATTAAATATAATATTGTTAACTATTTTGACAGATTAAATGTATTAAATTTAGAATTTAATTATATGTTTTTAAAAACATAAATAGTAATTAATATTCAAGAAATTATTATATCTTTAATTAGTTTAATTTTTTTAATTATTATAGTTTTAATTAGAGTAGCTTTTTTTACATTATTGGAACGAAAAGTTTTAGGGTTTATACAATTTCGTAAAGGACCTTTAAAAGTAGGATTTTTAGGAATTGTTCAACCTTTTAGAGACGCTATTAAATTATTTAATAAAGAATTAATTATTCCTTATTTATCAAATTATTATTTATTTATTTATATACCTATTTTAGGGATATTTATTAGTTTATTGGTTTGAATTATTATTCCATTTAATATAATTATAGTAAATTTTAATTTAGGTATTTTGTTTATGTTTTGTTTATTAAGAGTAAATGTTTACTTTATAGTAATTAGAGGTTGATCTTCTAATTCTAATTATGCTAAATTAGGTGTTTTACGGGGAATAGCTCAGACAATTTCATATGAAGTAAGTTTTATTTTAATTCTATTAAGTTTAATTTTTTTATTAAAAAGATTTAATTTAATAGATTTAAATTTTTTGCAAAAAAATATTTGATTTTTAGTTTTTATGTTTCCTTTATTTTTAATATTTTTTACTTCTTCATTAGCTGATACGAATCGATCTCCCTTTGATTTTATAGAGGGAGAAAGTGAATTAGTTTCAGGGTTTAATGTTGAATATAGATCTGGGGGATTTGCTTTAATTTTTTTAGCTGAATATTCTATAATTCTTTTTTTAAGAACAATAATTGTAATTTTTTTTTTGGGGGGTTTTAGAATTTCAATTATTTTTTTTTTAAAATTAATATTAATTGGTACAGGATTTATTTGAGTTCGAGGCACTTTGCCGCGATATCGTTATGATAAATTAATACAATTAACTTGAAAATTATATTTACCAATTTCTTTAAATTATTTAATGTTAATTAGAGGTTTTGTAATTTTATTGTGAAATTTTTTTAGTAAAATTAATAGAAATATAATTTCTTTCTTAAGTTTTCAAAACAAATGCTTCTTAAAAGCTTATTAATTTAAATAATTGAGTCTCAAATTTTAGAATAAATAGGGTTTAAAATGAAATATAAAAAATATAATACAGTAAAAATAGCTGATAAAGTAATATATGGTAATTCTATAGGTTGACTTCCCAATCATGTTAAGCATAAAAATACAATTACAAAATTTCAAAAAAGAATTTTATTTAATAAATAAAATTGATTTCCTTTAATATTTTTGTTAAAAGTAAAAGGGAGAATTAATAAAATTATAATAGATATAATTAAAGCAATTACTCCTCCTAATTTATTAGGAATGGAACGTAAAATTGCATATGCGAATAAGAAATATCATTCCGGTTGAATGTGAATAGGTGTCACTATTGGATTAGCAGGGATAAAATTATCTGGATCTCCTAAAATAAAAGGTTTATAAATAGCTAATATAATAATTATAAATAAAACTACAAAAAATCCTAAAATATCCTTGAAAGTAAAATTAGGGTGAAAAGGAATTTTATCTATATTATTGTTTAATCCAATTGGATTTCTTGAGCCTGTTTGGTGAAGAAAAATTAAGTGAATTAATGATATAGCTAAAATTACTAAAGGTAAAATAAAGTGAAGTATAAAAAATCGATTTAGTGTAGCATTATTTACAGAAAATCCCCCTCAAATTCATTGAACTAAATCTGTTCCAATATAAGGAATTGCTGAAACAATATTAGTAATTACTGTTGCCCCTCAGAATGATATTTGACCTCAAGGTAATACGTATCCTATGAAAGCAGTTATTATAGTTAATAATAAAATAATTACTCCTACAGATCATGTAATTATGAAAGTAAATGATTCATAATAAATTCCTCGTCCAATATGTATAAAAATAATTATAAAAAATAAAGAGGCACCGTTAGCATGTATTGTTCGAATTATTCAACCATAATTTACATTTCGATAAATATGATTAATTCTATCAAAAGCTGATTCAATATTAGGACTATAATTTATAGTTAGGAATAATCCGGTAATAATTTGAATAATTAAACATATTCCTAATAAAGAACCTATATTTCACCAAAATGAAATATTAGATGGAGTAGGAAGATTAATAATTCTATTATTTAAAATTTTTATAATAGGGTGAGTTGATTTAATAGGTATAAAATTTAAATTTTTCATTAAGATATAATTCGTATAGGACCTAAATTTAAATTTACAATTTTAATTACAATAATTATAGTAATTAATAAATAAATAATTATTAATATAGATAATTTAATTTCATTATAGTTTAAAAAATTTCATAAAAAAATAGAATTTTCTGTGTTAATTATTAAAAAATTAAATTTATTAAATATAGTTATTTCTAAATTAATAAATTTAGGATAAATTTTTATTAAAATATTTAAAGTAATAAAATTAATTATTAAAAATATGATTATTGAAGAAAATTGATTGATATAAAAAATTTTATTAGGGGTTAATCTAGAAATGTAAATAAATAAAATTAATAATCCTCCAATAAAACATAAAAATATAATATAAATTATTCAAAATGAATTGCTTATTATACCTATAATAAAAGATATTAAATAAGTTTGTAAAATTATAATAATTGTAATTACCAATGGATGGGTTAAATTCACTAATAATAAGTTTATTGTTATTAATAAAGTAATAAATAATTGAAATTTTAAAATAATTTCAGAATTTAGTTTAATTAAAATAATAATTTTGGAGATTATTGATATACTTTATTGTATTATTCTGAAGTTTTAAAAGACTTTATCTTAATTTTGAATTACAAATTCAAAGTTTTATTTAAACTATTAAAACAAAATGAAAATTTTATATTTTAGAAACTTTATTATTATTAGATTTATTTTTAGAAATTTTATATTTTCTTTAAATCGTAAACATATATTAGTAATTTTGTTGAGATTAGAATTAATTGTATTAAATTTATTTTTTCTTGTATATTTATATTTAACTTTAAATATAATAAATAGAATTTATTTAATATTAGTATTTATAATTTTATTTGTCTGTGAAGGAGTTTTAGGTTTAAGAATTTTAGTTAGAATAATTCGTTTACATGGAAACGATTATATAAATTCTTATAATGTTATTTAAATGATAAAATTTATTTTTATATATTTTTTTATATTTATTTTATGTTTTATAAAAAATATATTTTGAATAGTACAAATAATTTTATTTATTAGATTTATTTTATTTATATTAAATTCTTTAAATATATTATTTATAACTAAATTAAGTTATATTTTTGGCATTGATATAATTTCTTTTGGATTAATTTTGTTAAGAATTTGAATTAGAGGGTTAATAATTATGGCTAGATTTAAAATTTTTAGAGATAAATATTATGAAAATTATTTTTTATTTAATATTTTATTTTTATTAATTATATTAATTTTAACTTTTAGAAGAATAGATTTATTTATATTTTATTTATTTTTTGAAAGTTCTTTAATTCCAGTAATATTATTAATTTTAGGTTGGGGGGGTCAGCCTGAACGATTACAAGCTTTAATTTATTTATTATTTTACACATTATTTGCTTCTTTACCCATACTGGGAGGAATTTTTTTTTTTAATTTTAAAATTTTTTCTCAGAGAATTTATTTAATAAATTTATTTTCATTGAATATAATTTTTATATATGTCATTATATTATTAGCTTTTTTAGTAAAAATTCCCATATTTTTTGTTCATTTATGATTACCTAAAGCACATGTAGAAGCCCCTATTTCTGGTTCAATAATTTTAGCTGGTATTATATTAAAATTAGGAGGGTATGGGATTATTCGAGTTTTAGGGTTTTTAAAAAATCTTAATATAAAATTTAATTTTTATTTAATTAGAATTAGAATTGGCGGTTCTTTAATTATTGCATTAGTATGTTATTTTCAGATAGATATAAAATCTTTAGTTGCTTATTCATCTGTTACTCATATAGGGATGATATTAGGAGGACTTTTAACTCAATCTTCTTGGGGTTTAAGAGGGGCATACTTTTTAATAATCGGTCATGGTTTGTGTTCTTCAGGGCTATTTTGTTTAGTAAATTTTAATTATGAACGATTAAGAAGTCGAAGATTAATTTTAAATAAAGGATTATTAAGAATAATTCCTAGATTAAGATTATGGTGATTTATATTTGTTTCATCAAATATGGCAGCTCCCCCCTCATTAAATTTATTAGGGGAATTTTCTTTAATTAATTCTTTAATTTCTTGATCTAAATTTTTAGTTTTAATTTTAATAATTATTTCAGTTATGTCAGCTGGTTATAGTTTATATCTATTTTCTTTCACTCAACAAGGAGATTTTTTTCTTACTACAAAAAATTATTTTATAAGTGAATCTCGTGAATATTTATTATTACTATCACATTGATTACCTTTAAATTTAATATTTTTAAAAAGAGATATAATAATTTGATTTATTTAAATTTAAATAGTTTAATTTAAAAATATTAATTTGTGGTATTAAAGATGTAATTTTTATTACTTTAAATTATTAATTCAAATTTATTTTATTATAGATGAGGTTTATTTATAGGTTTAGTGAGAATAATTTCTTTTTCAGGAGGAAATTACTTATTTTTTAAAGATAAAGAATTTTTTTTAGAGTATAATTTATTTAGTTTAAATTCTGTAGATTTAGTAATAGTAGTTTTATTAGACTGAATATCTTTAATTTTTGTAAGAGTGGTAAGTTTAATTTCTAGAATAGTTATTTTTTATAGAAAAAGTTATATAAGTACAGACGTAAGAAAAATTCGATTTCTTTATTTAGTTTTATTATTTGTTTTTTCAATAATTTTAATAATTATCAGTCCTAATATGATTAGAATTCTTTTAGGTTGAGACGGGTTGGGGTTAGTTTCTTATTGTTTAGTGATTTATTATCAAAATGTAAAATCATACAATGCTGGAATATTAACTATTATATCAAATCGAGTAGGTGATGCTGCTATTCTTATTGCTATTGCATGAATATTAAATTTTGGGTCTTGAAATTTTTTATTTTATTTAAATTTAATTAAATTTGATAGTATAATAATAATAATTGGTTTAATAATTTTATTAGCGGGAATAACTAAAAGAGCTCAAATTCCTTTTAGAGCTTGGCTTCCTGCAGCTATAGCTGCTCCCACACCGGTTTCTGCTTTAGTTCATTCTTCTACTTTAGTTACTACTGGAGTATATTTATTAATTCGATTTTCCCCGTTATTAGAAAATTCAATAATTTTTAATATATTAATTTATATTGGAATTATTACTATATTTTTATCAGGATTAGGAGCAAATTTTGAATATGATTTAAAAAAAATTATTGCTTTATCAACTTTAAGACAATTAGGTTTAATAATAACAATTTTAGGGATAGGATTAAGAAATTTATCTTTTCTTCATTTATTAACTCATGCTTTTTTTAAAAGTTTATTATTTTTATGTGCGGGTATTTTAATTCACAGATTTGGGGATATTCAGGATATTCGAAAAATAGGAAATCTAGTTGGGTTTATACCCTTGACTTTAAGATTATTTAATATTTCTAACTTAGCCTTATGTGGAGCCCCCTTTTTGGCTGGTTTTTATTCCAAAGATTTAATTTTAGAAATAAGTTTTTCTTTAAATTTAAATTTATTAAGAATACTGCTTATTTATTTTTCTACAGGTTTAACTGTTAGATATTCAATTCGATTATTGTATTGAAGATATTTTAGAGAAGTTAATTTTAACGTTATTTTTAATTTTCATGATGAAGATTGATTAATAATTAAAAGAATAATTTCTTTAGGAGTTCTCAGAATTATAAGAGGAGCTTTAATTATGTGAATGAGATTTCCAATATTATGTTTTGTTTACATTCCATTTTGGTTAAAAATATTAGTTTTTATTGTTATTTTTTTAGGGGGAGGGTTGGGAATAATAATTAATTTTATTTATAAGATAAAAAATATAAATAAAAATACTGAAATTTTCAGATTTTTAGGGGGGATTTGATTTATACCGGTTATTTTCACTACAGGCATTAATCCATATATTTTATTTAAGGGATTATGATTTAAAAAAACTTTAGAGTTTGGATGATCAGAAGTTTTATTAAAAACAACTTTAAATTTAAATTTCGGGTTAATAATAAAAATCGGTCAACGATTTCATTTTAATTCGTTAAAAATTTTTTTATTAATTTTTGTTATTTGACTATTAGTTTTTATAATAATAATTTTATTTATTTAACTTAAATAACTTATTTATTAGAGTGTGATATTGAAGATATCAAAGAAGTTATTTAACTTTTAAGTAATAAAATTTTAATTAGAGTTTAAATCTCAATGATATTATTAACATTAATATACCTCTTTTTGGTTTTAATTAAAATTAATTTAATAAGAAGCTAAAAGCATTTAATTTCGACTTAACTATTGAGTATAAAACTACTCCTTATTAAAAATAAACTAATAAAAATAATTTTTATTTTTACAATGAAAATGTAAAGTTTTAAGGTTTAAACTATATTAGTGGTATTTAAGAAATAATAATGATTTAACACTAAAACTTAAGTTAGCGGCTTAAGCTTTGAATTTATTTCATTAATACAAAAATAACAACTTTTAGTTAATTAATAAGATAAGTCAAATTGACTTTTTTTGAATGCAAATCAAATATTTTTTAAATAAATTATAATCCTATTTATTTCAATTTAATATTCCCATATTTCATTCATAATATAACCCTATTAATAAAATAATTAAAAATATAATTGTAATTAAAGATCAATTATTATAATTAGTAATTTCAGTTGATGTTACTAAGGGAAATAAAATAGTAATCTCAATATCAAAAATTACAAAAATAATAGTAATTAAAAAAAAATGTAATGAAAATGGTAATCGAGGATTTCTAATAGGATCAAATCCACATTCAAATGGAGATAATTTTTCAATTTCATTAAATGATTTTTTTGACAGAATAAAAGCTAGTATTATTATAATATTAGTAATTAGTATAAATAATAATGAAGGAATTAAAATTAAATTTATTATTTATATTAAAAAATTAAACTGATTGATTGGAAGTCAATTATACTAAATATATTATATAAATTAATTTCTTCATCAGTATATGATTGTGTATAAAAGTAATCATACTACATCTACAAAATGTCAATATCAAGCAGCTGCTTCTAATCCAAAATGATGATTATATGAAAATTGATTATTTATATGTCGTATTAAACAAATTAGTAGAAATATAGTACCAATTATTACATGAAATCCATGAAATCCCGTAGCTATAAAAAATGAAGAACCGAAAACTCTGTCCGAAATAGAAAAAGGAGCTTCTATATATTCATAGGCTTGTAATAATGTAAAATAAATTCCTAATATTACAGTAATAATTAATGAAATTTTAGTTTGATTAAATTGATTATTTATAATTCTGTGATGAGCTCAAGTGACTGAAATACCAGAAGTGATTAAAATTACAGTATTTAATAAGGGAATCTGGAAGGGATTAAATGTAATAATATTGACAGGAGGTCAAGTAGAACCAATATTGAAATTAGGGGTTAATCTATTATGGAAAAATGCTCAGAAAAAAGCTAAGAAAAAAAAGATTTCTGAAACAATAAATAAAATTATTCCTCATCGAAGTCCTAAATTTACTTTTAATGTGTGATGTCCTTGATAGGCCCCTTCTCGCGAGATATCTCGTCATCATTGATATATAGTTATTAAAGTAATTATTAATCCTAATGATATTAATATTCAATTAAAAGAATGAAATCATATTGTTAAACCTGTTAATAATGTTATTGTTCTTAAAGCTCCAGTTAATGGTCATGGTCTATAATTTACTAAATGAAATGGGTGATTTCTATGAGTTGACATTAAATTACTTCATTAGAATATAATGTAGATAAAACTGAAATAACATATGCTTGAATAATTGAAACTCTTATTTCTAATACAAGTAGCATAACAGTAATTATTGAAATTAAAGGGATTAATAAAGGAAAACTAATATTTATATTAGTTAATAAAGTTATTAATAAATGTCCTGCAATTATATTTGCTATTAATCGAACAGCTAAAGTACCTGGGCGAATTATATTTCTAATTGTTTCAATTAATACTATAAAAGATATTAATATAGAAGGAGTATTTTGAGGAACTAAATGAGTAAATATGTGTTGGGTATTATTAAGCCACCCAAAAATTATAAAAGCTAATCATATTGAAAGAGTTAGTCTAAGTGACATAGTTAAATGACTTGAAGCTGTAAAGATATGGGGGTATAAGCCTATAAAATTATTAAATAAGATAAATAAAAATAATGAAATAAATATAAATGTAGAACCATTATGATAATTTAATCCAATTAAAGTTTTAAATTCTTTATGAAGAGATTCTGTAATAGAATTAATTAAATAATTAATTCGGGAGGGTAAAATTCAAAATTTGAATGGGATAATTATAAGTCCAATAAAAATTCTTATTCAATTTAATGGAATTCTTATTTTAGTTGAGGGGTCAAAAATTGAGAATAAATTTGCTATCATTTTTAATTTTAAAATTTGAGTTTAGAGTTATATTTTTCTTGAAATTGAAATAAATTATAATTATAAAAATAAAAAAAGTAATGTTAAATAAAATATTTAATAGTAATCAATTTATAGGTATTATTTGAGGAATAAAAGAATATTAGTATTACTAATAATTTAAATTTGACATATTTATGTTATTTTAACTAATTCTTTATTCATTAGAAGTAAAATTACTTTTATTGATTTAAGAGACCAGTACTTATTTTGTATAGTTATCTAATGAATTAATAATTCTTAATTCAATTAATAAAAAATTTAGAATTAATAGCTTCTAAAGTAATAGGCATGAATCTATGATTTGCTCCACAAATTTCTGAACATTGACCAAAAAATAATCCCGGTCGGTTGATTATAAAATTAATTTGATTTAATCGGCCAGGTATAGCGTCAGCTTTTACTCTTAATGATGGAATTGTTCATGAATGAATAACATCAGAAGCTGAAATTAAAATTCGAATTTTAGTTTTTAAAGGTAAAACTACTCGATTATCACATTCTAATAATCGGAATTCTATTAATTTTAGATTATTTTGATTAATTATAAAAGAATCAAATTTAATTTTTTTAAAATCGGAGTATTCATAAGATCAATATCATTGATGTCCTATAGTTTTTAAAGTAATTATAGGTTTATTATTTTCGTCAATTAAGTAAAGAAGTTTTAATGAAGGAAGAGCAATGAAAATTAAAATTAAAGCTGGTAAAATAGTTCAAATTAATTCAATTATTTGTTCTTCTATTAATAAACGATTTGTAAATTTATTAAATAATAAATTGATTATAATGTAAGAAATAAAAATAATAATAATTGTTAAAATTATTAAAGTATAATCATGAAAAAAGGTTATTTGTTCTATTAAAGGGGAAGATCTATCTTGGAAATTTAAATTAGATCAAGTAGCGATTTCTAAAAAAAGAAAAAATCTTTATAAATGGGGTTTAAATCCATTGCATTAATCTGCCATATTAGAAGTTTCTAATTAAAGGTATTTCATTAAATGAATGTTCATGTGGTGGGTTAAATTGTAATCAATCTATATTAGTTCTTATAGGAATGTTATAAATTACATTTCGTTGAGAAACTAATCTTTCTCAAATAATTACTATTATAAATATTAAGCTTACAGTTGAAATTAATCTTCCTAAGGAGGAAACAATATTTCAAGATAAATATGAATCAGGATAATCTGAGTATCGTCGAGGCATGCCTGAGAGTCCTAAGAAATGTTGTGGGAAAAATGTTAAATTTACTCCAATAAATATTGAAATAAATTGAATTTTTAATAATATAGGATTTATATTTAATCCAGTGAATAAAGGATATCAATGGATAAATCCACTAAAAATAGCAAATACGGCTCCTATTGATAGGACATAATGAAAATGAGCAACTACGTAATATGTATCGTGTAATATAATATCAATTGAAGAGTTAGCTAAAATAATTCCAGTTAATCCTCCTATAGTAAATAAAAAAATAAATCCTAATCTTCATATTAAAGAAGGGTTGGAATTTAATTTATTTCCGTGTAAAGTAGCTAATCAACTAAAAATTTTAATTCCTGTAGGAATAGCAATAATTATAGTTGCTGAAGTAAAATAAGCACGGGTATCAACATCTATTCCAACTGTAAATATATGGTGTGCTCACACAATAAATCCTAGTAGTCCAATTGTTATTATTGCATAAATTATTCCTAAAAATCCAAATGATTCCTTTTTTCCTCTTTCTTGGGTAATAATTTGAGAAATTATACCAAATCCAGGAAGAATTAAAATATATACTTCAGGATGTCCAAAAAATCAAAATAAATGTTGATATAAAATAGGATCTCCACCCCCAGATGGGTCAAAAAAACAAGTATTTAAATTTCGATCAGTTAAAAGTATTGTAATAGCACCCGCTAAAACAGGTAATGAAAGAAGAAGTAATAAAGCAGTAATAGCTACTGATCAAACAAATAATGGAATTCGATCTAAAGTAACTAAATTACTACGTATATTAATAATAGTAGAAATGAAATTAATAGCCCCTAAAATTGATGAAATTCCAGCTAAATGTAAAGAAAAAATAGAGATATCTACGGATCTTCCAGCATGACTAATATTTCTTGATAAGGGGGGGTAAACAGTTCAACCTGTTCCAGTTCCTCTTTCTACCAGTGAGCTAATTAATAAAAAATTTAATGAAGGGGGTAGTAATCAAAATCTTATGTTATTTATTCGGGGGAAAGCTATATCAGGGGCTCCAATTATTAAAGGCACTAATCAATTTCCAAATCCTCCAATTATAATTGGTATAACTATAAAAAAAATTATAATAAAAGCATGAGCAGTAATAATAACATTATAAATTTGATCATTTTTAATAAATGATTCAGTAATTCTTAATTCACTTCGAATAATTATTCTTAATGATGTTCCCACTATTCCAGATCAAATTCCAAAAATAAAATATAAGGTTCCAATATCTTTATGGTTAGTAGAAAATAATCATTGTCGCAATAAAATGGCTGAATTGTAAGCGATAAATTGTAAATTTATTTATAAGATTAATTCTTTTTTATTAACTTAAAGTTTTATATTCAATTAATGATATTAAATTGCAAATTTAAAGTAGTAATATATTTACTAAAGCTTAAAAATAAATTTTATTTATAATTTTGAAGATTATTAGTTTAATTAACTTAAAACTTTAAAAAGGAATGAAGATTATTGAAATTATAATTAAGTTAAATATAGAAAAAAAATTTATGAAAAGAATTAAATTCTTATTAATTAAATTAACTTTATTAAATTTAATTTCATAAAAATTTATAAGAAGAATTGAATAAATTAAACGCATATAAAAAAATAAATTAATTAATGAAGTTATAATTAAAATAAATGTGATAAAATAAAAATTATTTATAATTAATAAATTAATAGTTAATCATTTAGGAAGAAATCCTAAAAAGGGGGGCAATCCCCCTAAACTAAAAAAATTTAAAAAAATTATATATAATATAATATTAGAAGATTTAAAAGAAAAAATTTGTTTTAATTGTTGAATGTTAGTATACTGAAATATCATTATTATTAAAAAATTAATTAATGTATAAATTAATATATAAATTAATCAAATATTTATAGAAATAATTAATGAAGATAGTATTCAACCTAAATGATTAATGGAAGAATAAGTTATAATTAATTTTAATGAGAATTGATTTAATCCTATAATTCTTCCTATAATTGCTCTAATTATAGAAAATAATAATGTAATAAATTGATTTATTAAATAAGAATAAGTAATTAAAGGTAAAATTTTTTGTCAGGTAGAAATGATTAAACAATTGTTTCAAGTTAAATTTTTTATAATTTGAGGGAATCAAAAATGTAGGGGAGCAGCTCCTATTTTTATTAAAAGGCTAATATTAATAATGATGATAATAATTATGTTTAAAGGAATAAATTTATTAAATCATTTATAATAAGATATTAAATAAATTCTTGAAAATAAAAAATTTGCAGATCTGATTGATTGAATTAAAAAATATTTTATTCTTCTTTCAGAAGAAAGATTATTTTTTTGTGTAATTATAAGGGGAATAAAAGAAATTAAATTAATTTCTATTCCTATTCATATATTAAATAAAGAAATAGAGCTAATTGAAAATAAAGTTCTTAAAATTATTATAAATAAAAATAATATTTTAATTGAATTAAAATTAATAAAAATTGTTAAAAAAAAAAGATTTAAACTTATATAAATGAGGTATGAACTCATTAGCTTGAATTAGCTTATTTTTTATATTTTAATGTAAGAAGCATGTAAATTTTTGAAATTTAAAGATATAGTTTAATTCTATAAAATATATAATAATAGCAATTATTTATTGCATGATTTACCCTATCAGAGTAATCCTTTTTCAGGCATATTATT